TACATCCCGTACGAAAGTTAATAGTATACCACTTCTACGAATAGCTCGTAATGCTGCGTCTCTTCCGAGACCGGGACCTTTTATCATGACTTCTGCTCGTTGCATACCTTGATCTACTACTGTACGAATAGCATTTGCTGCTGCAGTTTGAGCGGCAAAGGGTGTCCCTCTTCTCGTACCCTTGAATCCACAAGTACCGGCCGAGGACCAGGAAACCACCCGCCCCCGCACATCTGTAACTGTGACTATGGTATTATTGAAACTTGCTTGAACATGAATAACTCCCTTTGGTATTCTACGTGTACTCTTACGTGAACCAATACGTACATTCCTACGTGAACCAGTTCTCGGTATAGCTTTTGCCATATTGTATCATCTCATAAATATGAGTCAGAAATATATGGATATATCCATTTTATGTCAAAACAGATTTCTTATTTGTACATTGAGCCCTTTAGCGGGTCTGATTATCCTTGTCTTTGTTTATGTCTCGGGTTGGAACAAATTACTATAATGCGCCCCCGCCTGCGGATTAGTCTACATTTTTCACAAATTTTTCGAACGGAAGCTCTTATTTTCATATTTGTCATTCCTTATCTTAATTCTTTTTTGGTAGAAAATAAGTTTCTTGAAATCGAATCGTATTGAATAAAAATGACCTAATCTTTCGAATCCTTGTTTCGGAGTCGATAAATTATACGTCCTCTGGTTGAATCATAACGACTTACTTCAATTTTGACTTTATCTCCTGGCAGTATCCGTATAAAACTACGTCGGATTTTTCCTGAAACGTAACCTAGAATCAGATCTTCATTATCTAAGCGAACTCGGAACATGCCATTGGGAAGCGATTCAGTAATTAAACCTTCATGAATCCATTTTTGTTCTTTCATTTCAGGTAAAGCCCCCCTGAAGTATCCATTAATGGAGAAAAGACGATATTAGACAACTCACCCCCTTTCTTTTTTTTTTTACAAATAGGAAGAGGTTTCGGATCCCATTTGGATATTAAAAGGATTACCATATATAACACAAAATTTCTCCACCGATTCGTTCTAGTCGAGCCTCCCGGTCTGTCATTATACCCCGAGAAGTAGAAAGAATTACAATTCCCATCCCACCTAAAATTCTAGGAATTCGTTGAGAGTTCGAATAGATTCGTAGACCGGGTCTACTGATCCGTTTTAAATTTAAAAAATTTCTATAGGGTCTTTTCCCATTCCTTCTATGTCGAAGGGTTAAAACCAAAAAATATTTGTTTTTTTCTCGATGTTTTCTGACGTTTTCGATAAAACCCTCTCGTAAAAGTATTTTAACAATATTTTCGGTAATATTAGTAGATGCTATGCGAACAACTCTTTTTCTATCCATATCAGCATTTCGTATGGAGGTTATTATCTCAGCAATAGTGTCTCTACCCATGATGAACTAAAATTATTGGTGCCTCAAAATTGGATATAATCAGCATGTTTTTCTTTATTTTTTTTTTTTTTTTATTGATTTATGAATAGGAATTTTGCAAGGTATATGCGTCAGACACAATCTACGAATTAATCTAGTTCTTAATCTATTTTTTTTCAAATACCCCAAAGATATCACCATCTCATTTTATTTTATAATACCTCGGGAGCTAATGAAACTATTTTAGTAAAATTTAATTGTCTCAATTCACGGGGGATTGCCCCAAAAATTCGAGTTCCTTTTGGATTTCCTTCTTGATCAATCACAACTGCAGCATTGTCATCATATCGTATTATCATACCGCTGTCACGTTTTAGTTCTTTACAGGTACGAACAATTACAGCTCTCACCACTTCTGATTTTTCTAGGGGCATATTTGGTACTGCTTCTTTAATCACAGCAACAATAACGTCACCAATATGAGCATATCGACGATTACTAGCTCCTATGATTCGAATACACATCAATTCTCGAGCCCCGCTGTTATCCGCTACATTTAAATGGGTCTGAGGTTGAATCATATCAAATTTTTTGTTTATTCTTCCAATGCAAAGGATGAAGAAAATAAAAGAAATATTGTTTGTCCAAAAAAAGAAACCTGCGTTTTTGTTTCATCCCTAAGATTCATTTCTGTCGGTTCTATATTTTTATCCCGAAATAATAAATTGAGTTCGTATAGGCATTTTAGATGCTGCTATTAAAATAGCCCTTCTAGCTATATTTTCGGTTACTCCACCCATTTCATATAGTATTCGCCCCGGTTTAACAACAGCTACCCAATACTCAGGGGATCCTTTCCCCGAACCCATACGTGTTTCAGCAGGTCTTACCGTAACTGGTTTGTCTGGAAATATACGGACCCATATTTTTCCACCACGGCGTGCATTTCGTGTCATTGCTCGTCGACCTGCTTCGATTTGTCTAGATGTGATCCAAGCAGGTTCAAGTGCCTGAAGAGCATATTTACCGAAACAAATATGATTGCCCCGATAAGATATTCCCTTCATTCTTCCTCTATGTTGTTTACGGAATCTAGTTC